ACGTAAATATCATACAAAGTTAAAGCTCTGAATATTTACAATATTAATATATCCTAATCTAATAAATAAAATTAAATATAATATATATATATAATAAAAAAAAAATCATTTATGTTATAGATTTATAGATTGAATGAACAAAACAAAATACAACAAAAACAATACAAAAAAGAATATTCATTGGAAGGGAAATAGAAAAATTGGTCAAACAAAGAGTATTTTTAGTAAAAAAAAATAGGAAAAAGATCTTTTAAATAGATCTTCTTTTTCCTATTTTTTTTTTTTTTTTAAATTCCCCGGTAATCTTTTCTATTTTACTGTTACACAAAATCATATACTTATTTTATTTATACCTTATTGATTTTTTATTTATACCTTATTGATTGTATTTGATTTAACCCTTTATTAAAATAAAAATCTTTCAAAACTTATTTCTATTTTATGTATTTTTGTTGCCTAAGTATATTATCTTGAGCCGCACATACATTGTGGCGAGCTAAACTATAAAATAAACTAAAAAAACTAAAAAAAAGACTATTTCGTAAATTAGTTAATGATGGCCTTCCATGGATTCACCTATATAAGCCGCAGCTAAAGTAGCAAAAATAAGGGCTTGAATACCGCTTGTAAATAATCCAAGGAACATGACAGGTATGGGAACTACTAAGGGCACTAAAGAAACAAGAACAACAACTACTAATTCATCAGCTAATATATTTCCGAAAAGTCGAAAACTAAGCGACAAGGGTTTTGTGAAATCTTCTAAGATATTAATTGGTAGAAGTATTGGAGTTGGTTGGATGTATTTACCAAAATAAGCTAATCCTTTTTTTGAAAGACCCGCATAGAAATATGCCATTGATGTAAGTAACGCTAATGCAACAGTAGTATTTATATCATTTGTGGGTGCAGCTAACTCCCCGTGAGGTAACTGTATTATTTTCCAAGGCAAAAGAGCCCCCGACCAATTCGAAACAAAAATAAATAGAAACATAGTTCCAATAAAGGGAACCCACGGACCGTATTCTTCCCCAATCTGAGTTTTGCTCACGTCTCGAATGAATTCAAGGACATATTCAAAGAAATTCTGACCGAAAGTGGGAATGGTTTGTGGATTTCTAACAACTAAAATGGCTGAAACTAATAAGATAGCAATTACAACCCAAGAAGTAATAAGTACTTGGGCATGCACTTGGAACCCCCCTAATTGCCAATAGAGATGTTGACCTACTTCCACAGAAGATATATCGTATAATCGTTTTAATGTGTTGATGGAACATAATAGAATATTCATATTGCCCTTCCCTCGAAAATAAATAGAACTTGAAAAGGAATTATTTTGATTCAACCATCTCTTTTTTGAATTGTCTGCTTAAATATTATATTTTGAATATTGACTAATCACATAAGATTTCTGGTTTTTTTCTTTTTTGTTTTTTTGCACAATTTAGTAATTTAGTTATAGTATAGTAACCGATTCTATAAAATCTACGAAGTTCCCAACTGAATGATTTATTTATTTTATTATTAATTAAGAATTTCGTATATAGCTAGAACGACCCTCACAAATTGCAAATACTAATTTGTTAAGAATTAATCGGATTGAAGCTATAGCATCATCATTAGCTGGAATCGAAATATCCGCGAGATCCGGGTCACAATTTGTATCGATTAAACAAATCGTTGGAATTCCCAAAGTTATACATTCTCTAAGAGCGGTATACTCCTCTTGCTGATCAACTATTATCACAATATCGGGTAACCCCGTCATGTATTTAATGCCACCCAGATAGGTTTCCAAGTGAGATAATTGTCTCTTCAACATAGCGGTATCCTTTTTTGGAAGACTGTTGATTCTGCCCGTCTTTTGTTCCGTTCTCAAGTCCCTGAACTTATGAAGTCTCGTTTCTGTAGTATACCAATTGGTTAACATGCCGCCGAGCCATTTTTTATTAACATAATGACACCGAGCTCTTGTTGCAGCCCGTGCTATTGAATCAGCTGCTTTATTTTTTGTGCCAACAATTAAGAATTGTTTTCCCTTACTTGCTGCATCAAAAACTAAATCACAAGCTTCTGATAAAAAGCGAGCAGTTCTAGTAAGATTTATAATATGAATACCCTTACGTTTTGTGGATATATAAGGTGCCATTCTAGGATTCCATTTTCTAGTACCATGGCCAAAATGAACTCCTGCTTCCATCATCTCTTCCAAAGTTATGTTCCAATATCTTTTTGTCATTGATCCCCACAAAAAAAGAGAGAGAGACAGAGTGTCCTGAAATAAAAGTTTTGTTCCGATGGAACCTTCTCTTCTATCGAAGACTGGCCGTTGATACATGGTCCAGGCCATTCATTTTTTTATATTTTTTTCTTTATTCTCTTTTAAGTTTTANTCNNGNGGGGGGGGGGGGGGGGGGGGGGGGGGGGGGGGGGGGGGGGGGGGGGGGGGGGGGGGGGGGGGGGGGGGGGGGGGGGGGGGGGGGGGGGGGGGGGGGGG